TTAATATAAGTTTAAAATAAGATAAGATATAATATATTAATATAAGATAAATAAGATTCCGATATATTATTTCCGATATATTATTCACGTGTCAGGAACCAGATTTGAACTGGTGACACGAGGATTTTCAGTCCTCTGCTCTACCAACTGAGCTATCCCGACCATTTCCCGTGCATCATCCTAGCAGAGTACTTCTATCTATGTCAATGAAAAGAACTAAAAAAGAAAATATTAACAAATTGTCTCTAGCCCCTGAAATTATGAAATTATTGGATCTTCAAAAATGTAAATGTAAATGTAAGGAAAAAGATATAGACTATGAATGATTCAATAACGGAGATTCCTTGAACATATATCTTCATATCGTATTCAAATGAGATTGGATTGGAAAAAGATACGAGGATTTATATTTGGATCCATTTGTGAAAGAACAGAGTGAATAAAATGAGAAAGATATTTCATTTTGTTTAAAATGAGTCACTGATGAAAAAAAATGAATAAAATATAAAATAAATAGGATAAGGATAAATAAAGAGCGAGGAAGTAAAATGGGCTTTTTATTGGGGATAGAGGGACTTGAACCCTCACGATTTCAAAATTCGACGGATTTTCCTCTTACTATAAATTTCATTGTTGTCGGTATTGACATGTAAAATGGGACTCTCTCTTTATTCTCGTCCGATTCAATTTCAAAAGATCTATCAAAAATTATGGAATGAAGAATTTAATCATTGAATATTTGAATTCTATTCTTTTTTCAACTTCAATTCGAATTGATTCACAATAACTCTTCAATTTTTCATATATCTTTTTGATCTCTATCATTCTAATGAAAAAAGAATAGAAATATAGGGTTTCTTATAGATCCTTATCTCATACTATTCTATTACTTATATTCTTTATATTAATAGTATAATATAGTAGAATTTATATTAATAGTATAAAGAGTCTAATATGAATAGAAAGAAAGAGAAGATTTCTATTTTCATAGAAAAATTTCATATCTCATATCTAAATATATAGCTAATAAATATATAGCTAAATATATAGAGATAAAGAATAGAATTCAATATAAGATTTGGTTTGTGATTAATTGTTTGCTGTATACGTAAGTCTTAGGTATATAAGACTTATCCTTTATGTCATTTCGATAAAAGTCTTTTCTTTTAGTTACTAAGGTAACGTAATCAATTTCATTCGTTAGAACAGCTTCCATTGAGTCTCTGCACCTATCCCCTTTTTATTCTCATTTTCCATCGTTTTTTCTCTCGAAACAAAGATTTGGCTCAGGATTGCCCTTTTTTAGTTCCAGGGTTTCTCTGAATTTGGAAGTTACCACTTAGCAGGTTTCCATACCAAGGCTCAATCCAATCAAGTCCGTAGCGTCTACCAATTTCGCCATATCCCCCTCCTTCCCTTTGAGCCTTTGATACAAGGATTCAGATGTAATTCCATCCACCTCTTTCATTTCTCTTGGTACTATTGAAATCCTTTAGGTAATGATTCCTATATTGAAAAAGTTTATGCTGTTATTTTATTTTTTTTCCTCTATTCTATATTCTATATTCTATATTATATCATTTTATCTATAAACCCTATTTTTTTCAATTTTCAATATCAAATATAAAATGATTTTATCATTGATCTATCCGCAATTCAATATGGATAGATATATACCACATATATATATATGCCTTCCCTCCTCCTTCATTTTTAAAGTGTAGTTTTGAATAGTGGAACGGTCGATATTCATTCTTATTTTTTTTTTCATTTCAAATTCTAATTTCATTGATATTTTCTTTTCATATTTCATATATATGAATATGGAATTAAATTTTGATTTCTAATTTCTATTTAGATATCTAAGATATCTAATTTATCTAGATCTAAAGAGTTTTCTTTTCTATTTTCTAAATAGAATCTAAAATAAAAAATCTAAAATATATAAAATATAAATTATAATTTATTTTTTAATATTTTAGATTTAAGAAATAGAAGAAATTGAAATAATCAATAAATAAAAGAAAAAAAGAATAAGAATTACTAGAAAATAGCTAAGATCCAACAGTTTCCTATATTCCTATACACTATTGCTCTTATATCCGCCCGCTTAGCTCCGCCCGCTTAGCTCAGAGGTTAGAGCATCGCATTTGTAATGCGATGGTCATCGGTTCGATTCCGATAGCCGGCTTTTTTTTTATCTCTTTTTTTATATTTACATGATTTAAAGATTGAAAATCTCTACTCTCGCTTTCTCTAAATGTCGGATCACCGATCTATTATGTCATGATAACTTGGAGCTATAGCTATAAAGAAAAGAGTTTACTAGAACAATTAGATCTCTACAGAAGAAATTGGAAAACGTAATCTTCGCTTGAATTTCCTATATATACAAAAAATCCGAATATTGATAAAATTTAATTGATCAAATTTATTTGATTCTGTTTTGTAGGACTTTAGTAAATTGAGTTTTGCTTTGCTGATCCTTTAGTTCAGTCTGATTTTATATTTTTTTGTCAAATAAAAGTGAATCAAAAAGGAGCCTTTCTATGTCTCGTTACCGAGGACCTCGTTTCAAAAAAATACGCCGTCTGGGGGTTTTACCAGGACTAACTAGTAAAAGACCCAGATCCAGAAGTGATCTTCAAACCCAATTGCGCTCTGGAAAAAGATCGCAATATCGTATTCGTTTAGAAGAGAAACAAAAATTGCGTTTTCATTATGGTCTGACAGAACGACAATTACTTAAATATGTGCATATTGCTGGAAAAGCCAAAGGGTCAACAGGTCAGGTATTACTACAACTACTTGAGATGCGTTTGGATAATATCCTTTTTCGATTAGGTATGGCTTCGACCATTCCAGGAGCCAGACAATTAGTTAACCATAGACACATTTTAGTTAATGGTCGTATAGTGGATATACCGAGTTATCGTTGTAAACCCCGAGATATTATTACTACGAAGGATAAAGAAAGATCGAAAGCTCTGATTCAAAATTATCTTGTTTCATCCCCCCGCGGGGAATTGCCAAACCATTTGACTATTGACTCCTTACAATCTAAAGGATTTGTAAATCAAATAATAGATAGTAAATGGATCGGTCTAAAAATAAATGAGTTGTTGGTCGTAGAATATTATTCCCGTCAGACTTGATTCTAACGAAAATAAAAAAGTAAGGTTCATACCAATTTTGACTCCTTTCGCTGAAGTAAATAGAGTACCTCATGCCCTGTCTCATTCACGTATCAAAAAAGGATCGGCAATAGGATTCTTTTGATTTTTTTCTTCTTTTTAATATCAAGACAATATTTCTATTTGTATTTTCGCAGGTATTAATTAGGGATAGATAATGTCTATTAAATAAGGCGTTAGAATAATGATATCAATATCAATTATTCTACATTGTAGTAGGTAACGTTGATGAATGAAAAGAAACGGAGAGAGAGGGATTCGAACCCTCGGTAAACAAAAGTCTACATAGCAGTTCCAATGCTACGCCTTGAACCACTCGGCCATCTCTCCTACAGAATGTTATTCTTGACCAAAACCCGAATGAATAGTGAGTCCTTCATCTTAATTATTTTAATTGTAGTACATGTATGACCGCCCGATGCGATGGTTCCATAAGAAAAAATTTCTTTTTCAATTTCATATTTATAAACAACAACTTCTTTCATCAGCTAACCCATGGAATTCATGAATCGTCCGATGAATCTTTTTATTTCAACTATTTCAATTGTATGGTGTGGCACATACACGTTATGCAAACAAAAAGGATGGTTACATTATTTGAACGAGTTATAAAAATCCATAGAAAACTTGGTTATTCAACTTAGATGAATATAGTAATAGTCATTGGTATACTACGAAATTGGAATGAAATCTAAATTGATTCAACTATTTCATTTCATCTTTGTCCAAAAGAGAGACACCTCATTTTTCCAATAAGTCTTTTTTTATGTTATTTTGTACTGTACAATTCCTTTTTTTGTGGGATCATTTTCCTCGAAAAGGGATGAGAAGAATTATAGAATAAATTGCTAATTATGCCTAGATCTCGAATAAATGGAAATTTTATTGATAAGACCTCTTCAATTGTAGCCAATATTTTATTACGAATAATTCCGACAACTTCAGGAGAAAAAAAGGCATTTACCTATTACAGAGATGGTGCGATTTGATTTTTTCTTGTTTTTTTTTTTTACCCCTCAATTTTACGATAAAAAGAACGTAGTTAGGAATAGAAAAAAAATTAGTGAAATAAACCTACGCTTGGTGAAGGTGAAGTTTAGAGATAGAGCAATTCCTTCTGTCGTGTATCCTCGATTGATGCAGCCTTAGATGCTTCAATTATCAATTTTAGTATTGAGCGAAAGGTTACATCTATAGGTTTTCTATATTGGAGGTCAATACTACTTCATTTAGTACCAATAGATGGCATTGGGGAAAAAGCACTACACCTAGGAATCAACAACACAAAAACTTTGTTAGAAATAACCCTTTTCCTTATCGGTATCGGGACTAAAAAGAAAAAGAATGGTTAGGAAAACAAAGATCCATCTCATTCGTACTTTTGGTACCCGTATAACCATCAAAGACCGTTGAAGTGACTAATTCCTGGAAATCATAAGCGTTGAGTACAAAGAAATCTTTGGAGTTACCATTTCTATCTAGCACTAATATGATTGGTGTTAAGAAAAAACCTCTTGTGGGAAGGCTGGCTAGTAATTTCTTGTAAAAATACCAGCTCCTATCAGTTCATAATGAGAATAGTGAAATTTTTATTACATGAATTCTTCCTCTTAGTACTATGCACAGAAGGGAGGAGCCGTATGAGATGAAAATCTCACGTACGGTTCTGGAACGGAGATTCTTTTACTAAAATGAACGACCGTAACGGATGTCGGCTCAATCCGAAGGAAATTATGCAGAAGCTTTACAGAATTATTATGAAGCTACGCGACCAGAAATTGATCCCTATGATCGAAGTTATATACT